TATATAAATATAGAATAACAAATTACTAAAAAGATTAATAAAAAAAGGAAAATATAGGAAGAAATTCGTCCACCCCCCACATATTTCATAGCCTCTCCCATAAAAAAACTTGAAATACCAACTCCATTTGGAATTCCATCAATTACTTGTCTATCAAAAAAATAATTGAATTTAGCTAACTTTCTTACACTCGCAATTAAAGATACTTCAAAAAAAGCATCCATATAACCCCGATTATATGACCAATCATATATAACATTGATGATTTTATCAGCAATAATCTTTTTTGGAACACTTTTTTGAAATAAATTCAATAAGTTCAAATTTTGTAAAGAAGAAAAAACAGGTTGATAGAAAAAAGACGCTATCCATATTCCGAAAAAAGCTATACTCACCGAAAAAGTTGCATTTGTAAAAAATTCATACCAATTCACAGAATTCTTTGAATTTTGATGTAAAAGGTCTATAGACGGAATTAACAATTTGGATAATATATCCAAATCTATTCCTTCTTGGCTGAAAGAAATTCCAATGGACCCAACGAAGAAAGTAAATAATACTAATATAAGCATAGAAAATAGCATAGTATTGTCTGATTCATGAGGATAAAAAAAGGGAATGTTTTTAGTACCAAAATAGGTACTATCAAGAAAAAGACGTGTTATGCTTTTGACATTTCGATTAATTCGATGTGAATATGTCCTCTTTCGAAAAAAAGAAGTCCTTTCATTATTATTCATTGTTAATAAAGCTAATAAAGGAATTTTCTTTTTTAAATTTTTTTTTCCTTCTTTACCCCATAAAGATATTGAATAGAATGAACTACTTTTCTTTCCATTGAAATTTTGAAAATGAACGTTTAAATATCCTTCAAAAACAAGTAAATAGATTCGAAACATATAAAAAGCAGTTAATCCTGCTGTGGAACAAGCTATTATTGCGAAAATTGGTGAATACAACCAACTATCATTAAGAATCTCATCCTTGGACCAAAAACAAGCAAAAGGTGGAATACCACAAAGAGAAAGTGTACCTATTAAAAAAGCGGTTTTTGTAATTGGGGCATGTTTTGTTAAACCGCCCATAAGAACCATATTTTGACTTTTATCTGGAGAATATCCAACAATTGCTTCCATTGAATGAATAATGGATCCAGATCCTAAAAACAACAATGCTTTTGAATAAGCATGAGTAATCAAATGAAATAAAGCGGCTCGATAAGAGCCCATACCTAAAGCTAACATCATATAACCCAATTGAGACATTGTAGAATAGGCCAGATTTTTCTTAATATCTTTTTGAGCAATAGCTAAAGTTGCCCCTAATACTACTGTTATTATACCTATCAAAGCTATTCCACTCATTATGGAGGGGATAACTATGAAAAGAGGAAGAAGTCGAGCTACAAGAAAAATTCCTGCTGCTACCATAGTAGCAGCATGGATAAGAGCGGAAATAGGAGTAGGCCCTTCCATAGCATCCGGTAACCATACATGAAGAGGAAATTGGGCAGATTTCGCAATTGAGCCACAAAATAACAAGAGGGCACACAAAGTAACAAAAAAAACATTTACCTCATTCTTATAAATCAAGTTATTGAATATTTCAAATAAATCCCGAAATTCCAAACTACCCGTTATCCAATAAATACCTAAAATTCCTAATAATAAACCAAAATCCCCTACACGATTAGTTACAAACGCTTTTTGGCAAGCATTTGCCGCAATAGGACGTGTGAACCAAAAACCTATTAATAGATAAGAACACATTCCAACCAATTCCCAAAAAATATAAACTTGTATCAAATTGGAACTAGTAACTAATCCCAACATGGAAGTATTAAAAAAACTCAAATAAGTAAAAAATCTCAAATATCCTTGATCATGAGACATATAATTATCACTATAAATAAGAACCAGAATACCAACAGTAGTGATTAATATCGACATAATAGAAGTAAGTGAATCAATCAAGTAGCCAAACTCTAAAGAAATATCATTATTTATAGTCCAAGACCATACATATTGATAGATAGAACTGTTCTCGATTTGATGAATCGATAGATCGATCGAAAAAATCATAACTATCGTTAACAATAAAATACTAGGAAAAGCCCACATACGGCGAAGATTTTTAGTTGCCGTGGGAAAAAGTAGAAGTCCTACCCCTATTAAAATAGGAACTGGAAGTGGGATGAAAGGTATGATCCATGAAGATTGATGTGTATATTCCATACAAAAAAAAGAATAAAAAATATTTGGATTCTTAATGAATTTTGTTTCTTATTCGTTTGTTTGATCTCTTTTGTTAAAGGGTTCGGTTAATAAAAAAGGGGATATATAAATAGAATTTGATATTCTTAATTATTCTAAATCTTTGCACAATATTTCTAATATTGCAAAGTACAAAGGAAAAATAGACCAATAACCAAATTTCTAGTTAAAAGGAAAAAATTATTCTTATTTTTAGGAATAGTAATTCATATTACTATTTCGAATTACTATGTTAGTAAAAATTTCTTTTTATTTTATTAATTCTTTTTTATTTTATTAATTCTTAATAATATGACATGACCCAATAAAATAATCTTTTTTTTTTATTCAGAAACATTAGTTCAAAAATTAACTAATGGATTGTTTTACATTACAATACAAAGAAAAATAGATCTATATATCTATGTTTGGAAAAATTTGGAAAAGAGTCAATTTAGATAGAAAAAAGAGGGAATTCAGATAGATAATACATATGGCTAATTAAAGAATAATTCGTTTTCATTTACAGAAAAAATGTCTTTCACATCGAACTATAGCAATGAAAAAACTATCCTAGTTGGATGGCAGTTCCAAAAAAGCGCACTTCTAGATCAAAAAAAAAAATTCGAAAGAATTATTGGAAAAAAAAGGGATATTGGACAGCATTGAAAGCCTTTTCATTAGCTCAATCTATTTTTACAGGGAACTCAAAAAGTTTTTTTTGTAACAAATAAAAATATCTGAATTAGCTCGATTCAAAGAGTATTTTTTAATACTAATTTTATACTCATAAAGAATATTTACTAATATAGAATATTGATATAGAATATTGACCATATATTTAGAATATATTATATAATAAATAATATATTCTAAATTAAATATACAATTTTTTGAATGTAGTGTTAAATTTTAGATATATTAATTAACAATTTCATTGAAAAAATGGAAATGCATTACTTTAGAGTCATAAAATGAAATAATTAAAAAATGAGTCATAAACAACTACAAAAAAATGTTCTTTTTCATTCCTGGATTGAAGTCAGAACTATCTAGTTTCAGTTTCAACAGTGCTCTTTTTGAATTTGAAATAGATTACTATACTTATTGTTAATATTAATTTATTCTATAATATATATATTTTCTATATTTGAATAAATCCAAATTTCCATTTTTTTTAATAAAAAAAATCTTTATAGATATAGAATAGACTTTAATATAGAATTATATTTTATATTATAGAATTAGAATAGAATTATTGAAATTTAATGTTTAGTAAACAAATGTACTAAATAAATATTGCACTTTAATGAATTCTTTCAATCTCGACGATTGACTAATGAATCGGTTATTATGATTTCGAGTAAGCCGCTATGGTGAAATTGGTAGACACGCTGCTCTTAGGAAGCAGTGCTAGAGCATCTCGGTTCGAGTCCGAGTGGCGGCATGGCATCCTATCCTATATATTAAATATTAAAAGAATAAGTCCTATAATGAATTCAATTCCCGATTTCTATTCCTAGTATTCATACCTTTTTTATTTTCATTATAGATTTTTATTTTCATTATATATATGATATTTTCAACTATTGAGCATATATTTACTCATATATCGTTTTCGGTCATATCAACTGTTATATCAATTTATTTGATAACCTTATTAGTCAATGAAATCGTAGGATTATATGATTTGTCCAAAAAAGCTATGACAATAACTTTTTTCTGTGTAACGGGATTGTTAATTACTCGTTGGTTTTTTTCAGGCCATTTACCATTTAGTGATTTATATGAATCCTTAATCTTTCTTTCATGGGGTTTTTCTATTTTTCATATGGTTCCATGTTTTAAAAAGGATAAAAACCATTTAAGTACAATAATCGCACCAAGTGTTATTTTTACCCAAGGCTTTGCCACTTCGGGTCTTTTAACCAAAATGCATCAATCCGTAATATTAGTACCCGCTCTACAATCCCATTGGCTCATGATGCACGTAAGTATGATGATATTGGGCTATGCAGCTCTTTTATGTGGATCATTATTATCAGTGGCTATTTTAGTCATTACGTTTCGAGAAGTCATCAAAATTCTTGGTAAAAGCAAGAATTTTGATTCTTTAAATAAAGAATTTGATTTTGCTGAAATCAAATACATGAATATGAATGAACGAAACAATGTTTTACGAAAAACTTCTTTTTCTTCTTCTAGAAATTATTACAGGTCTCAATTTCTTCAACAATTGGATCGTTGGGGTTATCGTATTATTAGTCTAGGTTTTCTCTTTTTAACAATAGGTATTCTTTCAGGAGCAGTATGGGCTAACGAGGCATGGGGATCATATTGGAATTGGGATCCAAAGGAAACTTGGGCCTTTATTACTTGGACCATATTCGCAATTTTTTTACATACTAGAAAAAATCCAAAATTGGAAGGTGTAAATTCTTCAATAGTGGCTTCTATAGGATTTATTATAATTTGGATATGTTATTTGGGGATCAATCTATTAGGAATAGGACTACATAGTTATGGTTCATTTACATCTAATTGATCTAATTGAATTAAAATGAGTAGTAAAGAACCTGAGAAATCAAAATATGGAAAGCATATCTATATACTTTCCATAAATTAAACTTCCTCAAAATCGTCGAGAACCCATTAAATCAAGTAATGTAATGATTCAAGGGGTTCTCACAAACAACAAACATATTCGATTACAATTCCATTTTTTTTTAGTGAATCTAACGGAAAAATCTTTTTTTCATTGTACAAAGGTTTTTGCTCTTTTTGATTTATTGGTTTTATTCATTTATTCAAGAAAACTATCTATTAAAAATTAGATAGAATAGCTTCAACCTTCTCAACCGAGAATGAGAAAATGAAATCTGGATAAATACCAATACCTATTACGGGTATAAGGATAGAAATCGAAATAAATAATTCTCTCGGCCCAGAATCAAAAAAATAAGAGTTTGGTGTATTAAAAAACTTGTATCCATAGAACATCTGCCGTAAGATAGATAATAAATAAATAGGAGTTAATATCATTCCAATTGCTGTTACAAAAGTAATTAGTATTTTCATCATTAAAAGATATTTTTGACTAGTAATTATTCCAAAAAAAACTATCAATTCTGCAACAAAACCGCTCATGCCCGGCAATGCAAGAGAAGCCATCGATAAGGTAGTAAAAATCGTGAATATTTTTGGCATTGGGATAGCCATTCCGCCCATTTCGTCAAGATAAAGAAGACGTAGTCTATCATAACTAGTTCCTGCCAAGAAAAAAAGAGCAGCGCCAATAAATCCATGAGATATTATTTGTAAAATGGCCCCGTTGAGCCCAGTATCACTTAAAGAACCAATTCCTAGAATAAGGAAACCCATATGAGATACCGAGGAATAAGCGATTCTTTTTTTTAAATTACGTTGACCAAAAGATGTTGAAGCGGCATAGATTATTTGAACAGAACCGAATATCATTAACCAGGGACAAAATATGGAATGAGCGTGGGAAAATAATTCCATATTAATTCGAATCAACCCATATGCTCCCATTTTTAATAAGATTCCGGCTAAAAGCATACAAGTGCTGTAATGTGCCTCTCCGTGAGTATCTGGTAACCATGTATGTAAGGGTATAATCGGCGATTTGACAGCAAAAGCAATAAGAAATCCCATATAGAATATTATTTCTAGCGCCACGGGATACGATTGATTAGTTAATGTTTCCAAATTTAATGTTGGTTCATTCGAACCATATAAACCGATACCCAGAATTCCCATTAATAAAAAAACAGAACTTCCCGCAGTGTACAAAAGAAACTTTGTAGCTGAATACAAACGTTTCTTTCCCCCCCACATGGCTAAAAGTAGATAAACGGGAATTAATTCCAATTCCCACATGATGAAAAAAAGTAAAATGTCTCGAGAAGAAAAGAGTCCTATTTGACCGCTATACATTGCTAACATCAGGAAATAGAATAATTTGTATTCTCGAGTAACCGGCTGAGCCGCTAACGTGGCTAAAGTGGTGATAAATCCCGTCAGTAAAATGGGTCCTATAGAGAGTCCATCTATTCCAAATCCCCAGTAAAAATCAAAAAAATTGATCCATTTATAATTCTCCGTCAGTTGGATTAGTGGATCATCCAATTGGAAATGATAACAAAATGCATAGGTTGTTAGAAGGAGATCCATTAAGCATATACAAATGCTATACCACCTAATTACCTTATTCCCCCTATGAGGAAATAAGAAGATTAAGGAACCCCCGGCTATTGGTAAAACTACAACTATTGTTAACCAAGGAAAATAATTCGTGATAAAAATAAGATACACTTGGGCCAGAAAAGCCCGTGCTCAAAATAAAATAGAAAAAAATCTTTTCTATTTTATTTTGAGCACGGATTTTTGCCAGTAAAAAAACGTATTCGTGTGGTGTTTTTTGAAACGTATCAATAACCTAGACCCATACTTCGAGTTGTTTCATGCCATAAATAAACTCGAACACTTAAGAAATCAGTCGGACAGGCGGACTCACATCTCTTACAACCAACACAGTCCTCTGTTCTTGGGGCAGAAGCTATTTGCTTAGCTTTACATCCATCCCAAGGTATCATTTCTAATACATCTGTTGGACAAGCTCGTACACATTGAGTACATCCTATACATGTATCATAAATCTTTACTGAATGTGACATTGTATCTATAGTAATTTTAGAAAATCAAAAAAGAAAATTCTCGATCTAGTAAACTCGTAAATGAATCATATATTTATACACCAGATGAATCAATGATTTGTCAGAATTTTGCTAATCAAAATAGACGTCTAGATAAATTTAGAAGAACGAACAGAAGAGGACCAGGATACTTTGATTCTTATGATTTCGCAAACATAAACATGATCATACGTTGTGTAGCATACATGCTAATTTGAATTGATAAATATTACACTATTCTAAATTATACTTTTGATTAATTATGATTAATGCTATTTATTCAACAAATTCGATTGATTGATACGGGTTGATTTTCTGTTACGAGAAATGGAAGAAACAATAGCCGGTCCGATAGCTGCTTCAGCGGCTGCAATAGCTATAACAAAAATTGAAAAAATATTTCCTTTTAATTGGCGATTATCAAAAAAGTCAGAAAAAGTTACGAGATTTATATTAACTGCATTCAATATAAGTTCAAGACACATAAGGGCTCTAACCATATTTCGGCTCGTGATCAATCCATAGATACCAATAGAAAATAAATAGGCACTCAAAACAAGTACATGTTCGAGCATCATTGACCAACTCCTTATCAATTTTGATTCATTTCAATATGAACAACAATTCAACAGATTCTATTCTATTGACTAAAAAATATATTGGCAATGCAATAAAAAAAAATAGTTTCTACATAAAAACTCTTTCACTTCACATAGAATCACATAGAATTCGACAAAAATAAATGTGAGAAAATGGAATCTGGATTTATATTGCTAGTTCTCTAAAGATTTCTTATTGGCGAGCTACGACAATTGCACCTATCAAAGCAACTAAAAGAATTATAGAAATGAGTTCAAATGGAAGAAAAAAATCTGTTGATAAATGAATTCCAATTTGTTGACTAGTACTTATCAAATCTTGCTCAATAATCTGATTTGGTCTTGTAGTCCAAATAATTCCGTACCAGGATGTATCTGGAATAGTAGTTATTAGTGAAACAAAAATACTTGTACAAACCATCAAAGTAATCCCATCCCCAACGGTCCAAAGATGAAAATCTTGGTAATATTCTGAACTATTCATGAACATCACAGCAAATATGATTAAAATGTTAATAGCTCCCACGTAAATAAGTAGCTGTGAGGCAGCTACAAAATGGGAGTTTGATAAAATATAGAATAAAGATATACAAACAAGAACCAGTCCCAACGAAAAAGCAGAAAAAATTGGGTTGGGAAGTAATACTACTCCTAGACTTCCTAATACAAGACCCGATCCCAGAAAGACTAAAAGAAAATCATGTAGCGTTTCAGGCAAATCCATTCTAAGTAAAAAAAAGACAAAGAAATCGAAATTTCATGACCTTATTGATATGACCAGGAAAAAAATTTTTATATACTTAATTTTTTCTTTGCATTGAAAAAAATCCTAAGGAGTTTGAATTGATATAAGTACAGTTCTATAATCAATGTCATTCCAGTCTTTATACGAAAGAGTAGTTTGAAACTATCCTAAAACGAAAGTATATAAATAGATAACCATTTAATTTACTATTTATTTCTAATTTAGATTAGATAATCTATTTATCTATTTAAGAATAGATTTCTAGAATCTAGAATATAATGTAGAATTTTTCTTCATTTTTTTTTTTTATTTTTTTTTAGTAAATAGTAAAATTATCAAAATCTTCTTTATTTATTTGAATTGTTCGGATTGTATAATCATCAATTACTGACATTGGTAAACGGCCCAAAGCAATTTGATTATAATTCAATTCGTGACGATCATAAGTCGAAAGTTCATATTCTTCAGTCATTGATAAACAATTTGTTGGACAATATTCAATACAGTTACCACAAAAAATACAGATTCCGAAATCAATACTGTAATTAAGCAATCGTTTCTTTCGAATATCCGTTTCCAGTTTCCAATCAACAACGGGTAAATCTATAGGACATACACGAACACATACTTCACAAGCAATGCATTTATCAAATTCAAAATGGATTCGACCACGGAAACGTTCCGATGTGATTAATTTTTCATAAGGATATTGAATAGTTACAGGTAAACGATTTGCGTGAGATAAGATAATCATGAAACTTTGACCAATGTACCTTGCAGCTCGGACTGTTTGTTGACCATAATTCATGAACCCAGTTACCATAAGGAACATATCGGAAATATCTATGAATATTTTTGTTTTATTTCTTTCTCTTATTTGAGACAAGTAATGAATTTATAGAAGATCAATCTTTTTTTATAGTGAAAACAATTGAGACGAAGTTGTTAATAATAGATTACCGAGAGAAATAGGTAAAAGAAATTTCCATCCAAGATTTAATAATTGATCCATTCTTAGCCTAGGCAAAGCCCATCTTGTTATGATGGAAACGAATAAGAAAAAATAAGTTTTAGCTAATGTAATAAAGAGATCCATTGTAGTTCCAAAAACCCCATATGTTTTATTTATTTCAAAAAACTCAGAAACGAATATGTACGGAATAGAGATATTTGAACCCCCCAAGTAAAGAACTGTTACAAATAATGAAGAAATTAATAGGTTTAAATAGGAAGCAACGTAAAATAAACCAAATTTGATACCCGAATATTCTGTTTGATAACCCGCTACTAATTCTTCTTCTGCTTCTGGCAAATCAAAAGGTAATCTTTCACATTCCGCTAGCGAAGAAATTAGAAAAACGATGAAACCCATAGGTTGACGCCACAAATTCCATCCCCAAAAACCATATTTTGATTGTGCATCAACTATATCAACTGTACTTAAACTGTTAGATAATCCTAGTCGGTGATAACATTACTGTTCCCATCTCTATTACAGAACCGTACATGAGATTTTCACCTCATACGGCTCCTGGAAAGCCTTAAGTAAATCTAAGGACCGGGCCGATTATTTATCTCTTGATATATCCTTAAGATAGATAAGATTCAAATCTATCGGACGGTTCTGAATTAGACCAATTCAATTCTGTCTGTTCTAATCAATAATTAAATAAGAAAGAGAAATTTGAATAAAAAATACAATAAGGTACTTCTGAATTGATCTCATCCCTTAAAAATCAAAATTTGAATTTGTTGAGTAATAACTGAATTCTTCGATAAAATACTCTTTTTTTTACAATTATCAATAACCCTCATAATTTTCAATTACGAAAAAGAATTACACATTAGTTTGTTAATTATGACATGAATTTTCATTTTATCTCCATCAATATCAATATGGATATAAGAAATCAAAAACGAAAAGGAGATATCTTTTTCGTTTTTGATTTCTTGTGTTTTTTTCGTTCCTATTCTTCTTTATTTGTGCTATGAAAAAGGGACTTAACAAATTTAAAAGGATTTTTTCGTTCCTGATAGTAATTTCTTTAATCAGTGGATGGAAGCATACTCTGGATCGGAGTTGTGGGGAGTACTGCTTTATTGTTTCTACCAACTTAAAGCCCCAATTCGTATTCTTTTTCTATTTCTATTATGCGTAAATTATCTTTTGGATAATTTACAAAATCTGCGTTACTAATCCTTTGTGTATCTTGGTGTTTCTAACCATCCACTCCTTTTTTTATTAACCCCTTATTTATTTTATGTTAATACATCTATGATAATTCATACAAATGGTAACTAAAACTCAATAAGGTTGGTCTTTTGAGCCCGCTTCAAAACAGGATGACTAATTATCCTATCCAATCTTGGGTAAAAAGGCCTCTTCTGTTTCTAATTTTATTTCACTTCATTCTTATACATAGAAAATGAGAATCAATATTTTTACTGCCAGTTAAAATCATCATCATACTATATTCCTTCTAGTTAATAGATAGTATGATGAAATTCTATTTAATAGAAGCTGTTTTATTTCACTCATATAACTATCTGATTTAGTTTAGTTCTTCAATCCGAATTGTGAAAAAGAAATAGAATAAAAAAAAGTATCTATTCAATTAATTCGACTCCTTTCTTGTACTATAAAGAGAGGAGCATAGCAATAGCATCGACTTTTTCTGTTTCAACGAATCGCACGTAGAGATATTGATAAGACACATAGAGTTAATGGTATTTCATAACTAATCGATTGAGCAGCAGCTCGTAGACCACCCAAAAAGGAATACTTATTATTTGACCCATATCCTGACATAAGAAGTCCAATGGGAGCAATACTCGAAATAGCAATCCATAAAAAAACACCTATATTGATATCAGATAAAACAAAGTTATAGCCAAAAGGAATTACCGAATAGCTTAGTAGAATTGATATGACTGATATGGATGGTCCGATACTGAATAAACGAATATCTCCCCTAGATGGAATAAGATTCTCTTTGAAAAGTAGTTTTGTTCCGTCTGCTAGAGCTTGAAGAACTCCAAAAGGACCGGCGTATTCAGGTCCAATACGCTGTTGTATCCCTGCAGATATTTCTCTTTCTAACCATACAATTGCTAGTACACTTATTGTGATTCCCAATACAAGAATCAAAATAGGTACAAGTACCCAGAGAATTCCATAGACCTCTTTTAAAGATTCCAATCCGGAAAAAGAATTGATATCTTGGACTTCCGTTCTATCAATTATCATTTTAACGATCAATTTCTCCCATAATGATATCTATGCTACCTAGTATTGTCATAATATCAGCCAATTTCATTCTTTTAACTAATTGAGGAAGAATTTGCAAATTGATAAAACCTGGTGGACGAATTTTCCACCTCCAAGGAAAACTATTCTGATCTCCTATTAGAAAAATTCCCAATTCTCCCTTGGGGGCCTCAACTCTTACATAAAGTTCTTGTTTCGGCAATTCAAAAGTCGGAGACGATTTTTTACCAATGAATCGATATTCAAAATCATTCCATTTTGGCTCTTTTTCTCTATCAAAGGAGCGGATTTCTAAATTTTCATATGGCCCGCCGGGAATTCCTTCCAAAGCCTGTTGAATAATTTTTATGGATTCCATCATTTCACCAATTCGAACTAAATAACGAGCTAATGAATCTCCTTCTTTTTGCCATTGAACTTCCCAATCAAATTCCTCGTAACACTCATAATTATCAACTTTACGTAGATCCCATTGTATTCCGGAAGCCCGAAGCATCGGTCCTGATAAACCCCAATTTATTACTTCCTCTCTACCAACAACACCTACCCCCTCAACCCGTTCTAAAAAAATTGGATTTCGCGTAATAAGGTTTTGATATTCAACAACCCTTGTTAAAAAATAATTGCAGAAATCAAAACATTTATCTATCCAACCATAAGGTAGATCAGCCGCTACTCCTCCGATACGAAAAAAATTATGCATCATTCTCATACCTGTTGCAGCTTCAAATAGATCATAGATTAATTCTCTTTCTCTAAAAATATAGAAAAAAGGGGTTTGTGCACCAATATCTGCCATAAAAGGTCCCAGCCATAGTAGATGAGAAGCTATACGACTTAACTCCAACATAATTACTCGGATATAGCTGGCTCTTTTAGGTACTTGAATATTTCCCAATTGTTCCGGTCCGTTTACGGTTATTGCTTCCGTGAACATAGTAGCTAAATAATCCCAACGTGTTACATAAGGCAGATATTGTATAATTGTTCGGTTTTCCGCAATTTTTTCCATCCCTCTGTGTAAATAACCCAATATTGGTTCACAATCTAGAACATCTTCACCATCCAGAGTAACAATAAGTCGAAGAACACCATGCATTGATGGGTGGTGAGGCCCCATATTAATTATCATGAGGTCTTTTCTTGTAGCTGGGACATTCATAGGTTTTTCCTCGATTCATTCTTCCATGAATCGTTAAAAAAAAGTTCATCAAAATTCAGGATCTAATAAATCGAATAATTGAAAATGACTCTTGAAATTAACGAATTTGTGACTCCCGAATACCCAACTGATTTATTAAATTTTTATAACGTATTCTATCTTTCTTTGCCAAATAAGACAGTAGTCGTTGCCGTTTTCCCAGAATTTTACGTAAACCTCTTTGAGATAAATAGTCTTTTCGGTGTAATTCAAAATGTGAAGTAAGTCTTCGTATCTTATTAGTGAAATTCAATACTTGAAATTCAACGGATCCGGGGTTTTCTTCTTCCTTTTTTTTTTGTGAAATAACAGGTATAATTGAATTTTTTATCATAAAATGAAAGCTTTCCTCTCCTCCTCCTTTTTGATAGATATTTTTATTGATCAGTAATAGTAATGACACTAATTTTATTTTGAGTTTTGTATATAAAATTTTCTTAATTTACTTAACAATTCTGAATTTCTTTTTTTTTTCAAATAAAATTCATTATTACTAAACAATCCAATTCAAATAGATATAAAAATACTATATTTATGGATTCGCAACTATCGTATACTTCAAAATTTTATTTATTCATTTTTCTATCTAATGGATACATTATTGAATTAGTATCAATTCCACAATGCGTGTGCGCATTTATTTTTATTTTATATAATTTATTTTTATTTTATATATATAATATATCTTCGTATATCGGCTATACGAAGATATATTATATATATCTTCGTATAGCCAATATGTTACTAGAAATATTTCGATAAAAAGAACATTGGATACAGACGTAGCCTTACTATAGTGAAACGGCTTCCATTATGGGTATCATACCAATAGCGATTTATACAAGCTAAATCTTCTAATCGATAATTTGGCCAAAGAAAGTATTTTAAACTCATTAGTTTTATTCTTTCTGTATCAAGGTAATTTTTATCCAAAATTTTATAGTAATTATATATTTGATTCTCTTTGGAATTTTTTGTGTTTCTCTCTCTACGAGTCAAACAAAGTAGAATTCTCAATTCTCTACGGCGTCTCGTAGTCAAAAGATTTTCAGGAACAAGCAAATCAAGCAAATCAAAATGATTTTGATCAAATTTGCGCTTATTCTTATGACTTAACGCTAGGTTCATCATTTGACACATAAAAAATTCTTGATTGTTTTGCTTTTTCCTAGACCACCGAACAGGTTCAACAAAAAACTCTCCAATTGGATCGCCGTTCGTTGATTCAAAACTTGGCTGATTCTCAATCGCCATAGTATCTAGACTTATTTCTCCCCTTTTAATAGACATTATCAAAAATTTTTTAAAACTTTTCAATCGAACCAGGAGACAATACAATTTTACATTATCCATTATTCTTTCTTCTAGGTCAATATAAAAGTTCACCTGAACACCCAAATACTTTTCTAGTAAGAAATCCCGTTCTGCCTTTAAACTTTTCGTGTAAAAATTGTATAGATTTTGATCTATCGATGGGCTCGAAAGATCTATTTGAAAATATGCGTCTGAAAGATCTAGTTCTTTTACCTTTAGAAAATCAAGATCCTGATCATGAAGATTTACTAAAACATCCCAAAAAAGAATTTGCAGTGGTATGAACCAAGGATTCTTCATATAGGAATTATAATATATCCATAATCTGATCCATATTTTGTAATTGCATAATTGCCCTTTGTAATTCCATAACTTCCTTATGAAAGATTTCGGATTCGATATGCAAGATTTCGGATTCGGTATGGAATTTGTTTGCTTTTCTACAGTCATTACCACCCAATCAGAAAGCCTTCTTTTTTTGCGCCTTCTTTTTTTATTTTTACTAGGTATAATAACATCTTCCGGTATATAATTTTGGATAGAGATATCGTCCAAAAATTCTTTTTTTCGTGTCTTGTCTTTTTTTCGTGTCTTGTCTTTATAAAAAAGTCCTTGGAATGGTGATATATATTCAGAAATATATGATTCTTTCCCATAATGAAGATATCTATATGACAAAAGATCATATAAATATTGTTTTTGAATTTTGTGATATTGTTTTCGAATTTCTTGAAATTGTTTTTCAATTTTTTGATCTAATAAGTCGAATTGTTGTTTTTTGGAAAGAATTAATCGGGTTTTTTCATCTGAATCATATTCGATTAAATCTTTATTTTCAGCCACACGATGTTCATTTATTCTATTTCTCCAGTTTTGTGGTACTAATCTCGACCATCTGCTCTGAGATAAATCATATTGACAATGAACCTTTAACCAATTTGTCCATTGATTCATTACAGAATCAGAAAAGTTCTTATGTCTTAATTTTGAATTAAATATTCCTTGTATTTTCAAGAAATAATTCTTTATTTCAGTCTTAAGAAATAAAGATCTTCCATGAGATTCAAAAATAGATCTTAACTTATACTTATATACGTTACTAACTTGGATTTGTGATAATTTAAAGAATACGTATGCTTGTGACAAAGAAGATACGTCACAAGAATTCTCTGAAGATACGTCACAAGAATTCTCTGAATTCATATTCGTAATATTACAAGAGTTGTGTAGAATCGACATAAATGGAATTATACTTTGATTTGTTTTACCAATTCTTTCTGCATTTGTTTTTTTATTGTAAATGGATTTATTTACAATTTTTTTTGTTGATTCAAGAAAAAGTTGTACATTGATCCGAGGAATCATAGATAAAAGGATATCTATGTATACTTTTTCCATGAAAAATTTGAAAAAAGAATATGATTTACGGGTTAATCGAACACTTCTTCTTTGTAATATTTGCAAAATATTGTTTTCTAATTCTAATCTTTTAGCATCAGAAGTTAGAACCCCCCCTTTTTCTTCTTGTGTCATTTTTTCTATTTCTTTTATGATTGTCTTTGTTTTAACATTAAAATCTTTTATCTTTTTTTCTGTCAATGAACATTTTGTCCAATTACTAGATTGAAATTCAACTAGAACGGTTGATTTGTCAATCATTGGATTATTCTGAATGATTGTTGAATTTTTGTTGCTTTCACTCAATTCATATTTTTTTTTGAATCTAAATCGAATATTTTTAAGAATACTTAAGATAGATAAAACCCATTTTTGTCTTTCATTTAAAACTTTTAGAACTAGAACAAAACGATTTTCCAAACTTTTTTTCAATTGTTTTTTAATTTTTTTTAAAATCGGACCCAAAAATCCAAATGGATTGGGGATATAAACGTCAATGTACGATTCGATTAGTGTTCCACAAGCTGTTAAAAACAAGAAGTTTTTCTTTTCTTTTTCAGTGGATCTTTTTGTTTTTTCAGTAGATCGTACCTTAGATTTGTGCCAAGGTTTCAGAACAAAGGGAGATAAGACCCTTATCTGAAGACCCTCTCTTACCCAGTTTTTTGGAAATTCTTTGTGGGATACTGGAATGCCCTGATAGGTGCAGTAAATATGCACTTCTTTTTTCCAATCCCTAAAATCTTCTTTCCATTCGGGATTTTGAAATAATAGCATACGAATGATATTTTTCGTTATTATCAATGAAGGTAATACAATATATTTTCTAATATATGATATTATTATTATTACAAAGTTTCTAAGTATTAGACCATATAAAATGCTCTCCCAGGATTCTTCTATTTCTCGAAGTCTGTTTTCCGCGTCGACTCTGTTTTCCTCGTCTAGCTCCTCTTCTCTCTTTTGTTCAAAAGCCAAAAATTCTGAATTGTCTGTACCAGGTTTCCTGAATATTTCGTTCAAAGTATGGTATATATCATCGAAAATATCAGTCAAAAAGAACAGGGGTTCTTGTATTTGTTCCAAAAAATTGGGGGAATGGGGATTTTTTTGAAAGAGTCTCCAAGTCACTGTTTTACGCCTTTGAGCGCGCATAGATCCTCTGATTATATCTCGGATAAAATCCGGTTCGCGTGAAAACTCTTGTACAGCCAATTCGAATTCGGGTTTTGGTTCAATCGTATCAATATTACTATCGTGATTAAAACTCTCTCTTGTATTGCTAAAAATCAGTACACGCTCGCCTCTTCTGAAACGAATCTTAGGTTCCCTTGTTGAGTTTTCCATCAGTTGCTCCCCTTCGTCGATTAAGTTGTATGACCATCGAGGAACTTCTTTACTGATTTCGTTTATTCCAATACAATTTTTTCCATTAAAAATTGTTTCATCGTTCATATCAGTTCTTATTGCGTCGAATAAGAATTTTCTTTTTCGTTTTTTTTCTTTGGAATATATTTTTACTTGTTCATGTTCTGGAAATAAATAAAGACCGTCAAAATTCAAACTTGATACAGATTTTTCCGAAAATTTACTGATTAGGTTAAAAAAAAACCCAATTTCAGTTAATAAGGATTTTCTATCAAATGGATCTATTTTCTGTTCAAATTCTGGATAATGACTATTAATAGAAAGAAGGAGACCATGAATCTTATTTATCAAAATGGAATTTCTTGTGTAAGGTTCAGGTGAAAAGCTTTTTTGAAATTGTCCACGAAAGCGTCCATTCAAGAAAGGATCATATATTTTAGTTAAGTATTTTGTTTTCTGGTCATCCTTACACAATCTAATTCGGGTTTCCAATACATCCAGAGGAAGAAATCCCTTATCTAGAACTTTAGCCCTTTTCAAAATTTCATTGCTTAGTTTCTTTCTTTTTTCTTTATTATTGGAGATCCAATAATTAGACAATTCATTATTGGAGATTTTATCTCTTGTGAAGAGATCCATTTTTTTTTCCATGATTTTAAGAAAAGTAGATAAATCTGGTGGATACGTGAAAGAGATTCTTTCTTTTCCATCACTTTGACATATATGAAAATAAAATTGTGAATTTTCATTTCTTACGACATTTTCAAAGTGATCATTTTTTATATATCGCCATGGACGATGCCATCGTTGAACATCGAAAAGAAGGGTTACAAGAGGTTTTTCATATAGGACGATATCATTATCCAAACGCATCTCTTCATTCTCGTTTGGCTCAAAGAGATAAGAAGAAAGCTTTTCTTCGATGAATCTTTTTTCTTTTTCTTCAATATCTTTCAAATCTCTTTCAAGATTGATTTCTGGTTCTCCAAGTTTATCCGTGTCTTCAGTTTCTACCATTTCATCAAAAAAATAATAAGGAGCCGGTATTCTGCCTAAATAGTGTAAAAGGATAATTAATGAAATAATAGGATATATTTGATCCACATTATTTCGCAAACTTAACATGATATACTTATCAAATCGAATAGTTACCTTCGATTTGATCGATTTGATGATCGATTTGATGATCGATTTGATCGAATGATTTTGCTGTAACCAGACTAATAGGAATCCAATCCATTTCATCAAAAAGATGAAACCAATTAACCAACCAACAAAACTACTTGTTAAGAATAACAATTGATTGTTGCATCGAAAAAGATAAATGTTCACTAATCTTATTAATATTGAACTTGGCAAAAGAAGGGGGTTTAATAACTGAAAAAGCAGATTATTAAAGAATACTTTGTAAATACTAAACTTGCGTATTGAATTTTGATTCTTGTATCCAGGATCCAACTTGTATCCAGAAACCAAATAGTAGTGTTTGTCATTTGTCTTAAAGAAATTAAAAATAGCATAGGATAGAGTTAGGACAGTTATTGTATGAGGTCTATTCAATGCTAAATGCAAAGGCGCATAATAGATTGATATGAACATCATCAGCTGTCCAGTAACAAAGCCAGTAGTTGCGGCTACTTTCTTCTCGGTCCCTTCTTCAACCAGGGCTCGAATAAGGAAGAAATAAGAAGGCCCTATGGCCAATGAGGTCAAAAATCCATAATAGAGTCCGACCACAACAACAGAATTCAGTACGAAAGTGTAAAACATAACTAAATAATTTAGCATCAAAGCTTGATAAGTCATTTGTTGGCTCCTTAAATTTAAAAATTTATACAATACATACCATATAGTATATAATACGGTATTACTTCCTAATAAATAGGAAGTGAATAGTTAATAATATTATTCAACTATTAGAATAGGTAATAAAAGGACGGGAATCGTTAATTATATGATTTTGTTATTTATTATAACAAAATGTTGTAATTATGACAAGTATTTCTTTCTATATATTCTATATAAGTATTTCTATAAGTATTTCTATAAGTATTTCTATAAGTATTTCTTTCTATATATTCTATATAAGTATTTCTTTCTATATATTCTATATATATATAATATAGAAAGAGATAGATTAGAAACCACATCTCTTATCTCAATGACACCAAACAAATAAGGGGATATTCACTGAATGCAATTAGTATATAGATGAAATATAATATAATGAAATAGAGCCACTTTGAGGTTCCCTGTTCCCTATGAAATAAGGCATGGAACGGAGCCATTACGAAGAAATTCTACGAGAAACTTCGAGGCTCATATTGGTCATGGGTTGAGT